TAAAGTCAACTTCATTTGTGGTATTCTCTCAATTCCAAAAAAATGCAAGCGGGTCAAGTATGAGTTGTCGATCAGAACATATATGGATAGACCTTATAACGGGGTCTCGAAAAACAAGTAATTTCTGCTGGACTCTTAGCCTTTTTTTAGGTTCATTAGGATTCTTGTTGGTTGGAACTTCCAGTTATCTTGGTAGAAATTGGATAGCTTTATTTGCGTCTCAGCAAATCGTTTTTTTTCCACAAGGGATTGTGATGGCTTTCTATGGGATTGCGGGTCTTTTTATTAGTTGCTATTTGTGGTGTACAATTTCTTGGAATGTAGGGGGTGGTTATGATCGATTCGATCGAAAAGAAGGAATAGTCTGTATCTTTCGTTGGGGATTTCCCGGAAAAAATCGTCGTATCTTCCTCCGATTCCTTATAAAGGATATTCAGTCCATCCGAATAGAAGTTAAAGAGGGTCTTTCTGCTCGTCGTGTCCTTTCTATGGATATCAGAGGACAGGGAGCGCTTCCATTGACCCGTACTGATGAGAATTTGACTCCGTGGGAAATTGAACAAAAAGCTGCGGAATTGGCCTATTTCTTGCGTGTACCCATTGAAGTATGTTGAGAAATGGGATAAAATTTCTTAGCAGGAGGGGAAAACTCAAAAATGTTATTTTTCTATAACATATTTCTATAACATAACTTAACTGAACTTAACTGAGGTTTCTTCCGAACCTTCAGTTGAGCTAAAGGAGGTTTCTAGGGGACAAGTATAAAAAAAACTCTTTTGGTTTTTGGGTCTTTTATATGGATGTAAATCTACACAACTCAAAAAAAGAATATATAACAAAAAGTAACAAATTGAAAGAATGGATTCATCTCACAATCAACCATTGGGAAATCCAAAATTTGCGCCCCTTTCTTTCTATCTTTTCAATTTGAAGTCCAATCTATCTCAAAAAAAAAAGAGAGAAATACAGACTTGTTAGAATTGACACTTTAGATTGAGATAGATCATATCTTCTCAAATTGTTTTTTCACTCGACACGCCTTAATTTCTCTCTTTTTGTGCTCCTTAATGCCCAAACAATTGAATCCCTTCTAAGGATTACGGATAACTAGCCAATTTATGTCTTGGGTTGCAGCTCTTTTTTGATCATCACAATAATATTCTTCAGAAACTTTCCTCCATTTTCTTCTATTCCGGATTTGGCATAGTCAGCGAAATTGTGGGAAAATATTAGAGATTTTGATAGAATAATAGGAGGGGCGTTCTTTCGTCTCAAAATCGGAATAATATGCATTACTTAAAGTAGTTCTTTCGGGCATTCAATCAAAGCAGATACTTTTGATGAATTGAGTTGAGATATTGGAAAACAATCTTTTTGATTATTTATTCATTAGAAAAAAAGTGGATTCTTAGTCCATTTCTAGACTCTTTCTAGATTCAAGAACTAAGTCCGAAGTCAAAAAGAAAAAAAAGAGTGAATAAATTCCTAGGTTTTATACCTTAGAATAGAACTCGTGCCTAAGAGAAATATTCGATAGATGACATACAGTTAACGAATGACATTTTCAGTAACAATTCAGAGGTGAAATAATGGCAAAAAAGAAAGCATTCCCCCATCGTTTATATTTTGCATTTATAGTCTTTTTACCCCAGTGTATCTCTCTCTTATTTACGAAAAGTCTGGAATCTTGGGTTACTAATTGGTGGAATACTAGCCAATCCGAAAATTTTTTGAATGCTATTGAAGAAAAGAGTATGATAGAAAAATTCATCGAATTAGAAGACCTTATCCTCTTCGACGAAATCATCAAGGAATATTCGGAGACACATCGACAAAACCTTCGTATAGGAATCCACACCGAACTAATCCAATTAAGCAAGCTACATAACGAGGAGCGTATTCAGACGCTTTTGCACTTATCGACAAATATAATCTCTTTCGTTATTCTAATTGCTTATTCTATTTTGGGTAAGAAAGAACTTGTTATTATTAACTCTTGGGCTCAGGAATTCTTCTATAACTTAAATGACACAACAAAAGCTCTTTCTATTATTTTGTTAGCTGATTTCTGTCTCGGATTTCATTCAACCCGTGGTTGGGAACTAATAATTAGCTCTGTCTACAAGGATTTTGGGTTTGTTCCGAATGATCAAATTATATCTTGTCTTCTTTGGATGCTTCCAGTCATTCTAGATACCTTTTTTAAATATTGGGTTTTCGACTATTTAAACCGTGTCTCGCCGTCACTTGTAGTGATTTATCATGCAATAAATAAGTGAAAAATGATTTATGGACATGAAATGAATCTAATTCTTTTAGTTGGAGATAAGCAAAGCAGTGAAAATTGTACTTACTTTTTCTATTTCTCCCCATCCTGTCCTATAATATTATTATTATTATTTATTTTATTATTCCAGTAAATAGCAGAATCGTGGATAGGAAACTAGATTAGTGACCTACTCAATTTATTGTAGAAATTTTCGCTATCAATGGACCATGC